GAGTATTTGTATTCTATTATTTCTAATTTATTCATTTTTTTTTTTTTTTTAGTAAATTTTTAAATTTTTCTAAATACGAAACGAAATAGTATTATGAATACTGTACTTATGCTCTAGTAAGAGTCTGCTTCTACTTTACTCCTTACTTACTATAATTGGAAATTGGAAAATTTTCAAAGAGTCTAAAAATCGAATAAAAAGAAAAATAAAAAAGAGAGTATAAGAGAATCTTGTTTGTGGACGAGCATGCTATGTCTACACATATAGAAATTGATAGAAATTCTCGAAATAGTAGAAATAGAATTAAAAGAAAAAAATCAAAGAGAAAAAAAAAAGAAAAATGGAAGCGGGACGACATTAGATGAATCTTAAAACAAGAGATGGCCTACAGTACACAAACTCTCAACTATGCGGTTTTATTTGCAATTCTTTTCTTGTTATAGTAAATTCTATATGAATTTACAATTCCAATGAAAATGGGATAATTCAGCCTATTCCACATTCATAGTCCCCATTCATAGGAATATTTTTATGTTTCTGGTTCACGAATATGATATTTTCTGGGCATTTCTTTCTAATAATATCAAGCATTATTCCTATCTTTGCATTTTTCATTTCGGAAATTTTAGCCTCGATTCTAGAAGGGCCATAAAAGCTTTCTAGTTATGAATCAGGTATAGAACCTATGGGGGATCCTTGGGTACAATTCCGAATTCAATATTACATGTTTGCTCGAGTTTTTGTTGTTTTTGATGTTGAAACGGTCTTTCTTTATCCATGGGGCAATGAGTTTGAATCTATTGGGTGTATCTGTGTTTATAAAAGCTTGAATTTTCGTACTTATCTCAATTGTAGGTTCCTTTTATGCATGGCGAAAAGGATCGTTGGAATGGTCTTAGCTAAAGTGAACTATTTATACAATCCAAAGAAAAAGGAAGGAAAGTATGACATTGAGACAGTTATGAATTTGGTTAAGTTTCCATTTCTTAACCAAAGAATTCCCAATTCAATTATTGAAACTACATCGAATGATCTATCAAATTGGTCAATACTCTCTAGCTTATGGCTGCTTCTCTATGGTACCAGTTGTTGCTTCATTGAATTTGCTTCATTATTCATTATAAGAGTTCACAATTCGACTTTCATCGTTATGAGTTATGGGTTAGTGCCAAGATCGAGCCCAAGGAAAGCATATCTGATTTGAACAGCCGGAACAGTAACAATGAAGATGGTCCCCTCTTTAGTCAGATTATATAAGCAAATGTATGAACCAAAATATGTCATTGCTATGGGAGCCTGTACTATTTTTTCAGTACTGATTATTATAGTACTGTTCGAGGAGTCGATAAACTAATTCCTGTGGATGTCTATTTGCCAGGCACCTAAGACAGAGGCAATTATAGATGCTATAATGAAACTTCGTAAAAAGATATCCAAAAAAATATTTGAAGATCGAACTATGTATCAACAGGAAAATCGATGTTTTACTACTAATCAGAATCAAAAGTTTGTTCTTCAACAGAGTACTCATACTGAAAATTACAATCAAGGATTACTCTATAATCTATAAATCACCATCTACTTCAGAGATACCTTTTGGATTTGAAATATTTTTCAAATCCAAAAGGTCAGTATCTTCCTAATTAGTGAATTAGGCAGGGTTCCTTTGTGCAGAATAAGAACCAGCGCATCAATCTTTAAGAATTTCATTTTTAATGCGAAATATTCATACAAAGAAAAATGTGGGAGAGATGAATCAAATTCAGGTTCGTTTATCTGATTGGCTAGTCAATCATGAGCTAGTTCATAGATCTTTATGCTTTGATTTACGAGGAATAGAGACTTTACAAATAAAAACCAAGGATTGAAACCCCATTACTATGCATATGGTTACAATTATTTACGTTCCCAGTGTACCTATGATGTAGCACCAGGCGTATTTTTAGCCAGTGTGTATCACCTTAGAGGGTATGGTATAGAGAACCCAGAAGAGGTATGCATAAAAGTATTTACCTCTAGGAGTAATCCTAGAATCCCATCAGTTTTCTGGTCTTATGATATGTTGGGAATTTCATATGAAAATTATCCTTGCTTTAAACGTATCTTGATGCCTGAAAGTTGGATAGGCTGGCCCTTACGTAAAGACTATATCATCTCCAATTTCTAGGAAATACAAGATGCTCATTGAGCTCATTAAATGATAAGAAACTCCTTCTTTTTTGACTTATACTTACTTATACGACACGACTTCCAATTGAATTTCAATCAAAGAACATTTTGATTTTGACATTCCCTTCTCGATGAAAAAGAGTAACTGGACTTTCTTGTAGATGGTCTAAAAGAAAAAGAGGCTTCCATTGATATTTCCCACTTGAAAAGATATCATATCCATTTTCTATGACATATGAGCAGAAACAATAGCAATAGGATGACTCAAAAGAGTTCTGCACCATGAACTTTGTACCGCGCGCATCACTTGGGGGCCCCAGAAATTTAATAAGAGATGGACAAAAAAATATTCAATAGGAAAAAAAAGCAAGAATGGACGAACTGAAAAATGAAAAGAATCAGAGTTTCTTTATTAACTATTTAGAATAGAAATAATAGAAATAAGAAATAGAAAAAATCGAAAAATTGAACATATTTTTTGAATAAGATAAAGTATAGTAAAAAAAATTAAAACAAAAGTGAAGAATATCTATCCTGATCCGTCTCCATTAATTGAATTTGTATGAGGTATGAATATCTATCCGATACATTATTAATGTGTCAGGAACCAGATTTGAACTGGTGACACGAGGATTTTCAGTCCTCTGCTCTACCAACTGAGCTATCCCGACCATTTCGGGTGCATCATCCTAGATCATCCTAGCTTTATCTATGTCAATGAAAAAAACAAAAAACGAAAAAAGTCTTAACAAATTACAAATCGGACCTAGCTCCGTACTTCATTTGTTAATAATGATATGAACTATGAATGATTCAATAATGGGAATTTCTTGAACATATTGGAATATATACATCATAGATCATCTACAAATTCTCTATGTTTATATTCTATATGTATAATGTATATGGTCATTTTTTGCTCATTTTACAAGTATTTTACAAGTATCATATATCATATATATATAAATTCCATTATCTTGGAAGAAGATACGAGGATTTCTATTCGGATTCATTTGGTAAAGAACAGAGTGAATGAAATTAGAAAGATATGGAATTTTTTTTTCACGGAATCGCTTATGAAAAAAAAAATAGGATAAATAAATAGTGAGAGTGACGAAGTCCAATGGTCTTTTTCTTGGGAATTTGGGGATAGAGGGACTTGAACCCTCACGAATTTAAAAGTCGACGGATTTTCTTTTTACTATAAATTTCATTGTTGTTGGTATTCGCATGTAAAATGGGACTCTCTCTTTATTCTCGTCCGATTCATCTTCGAAAGATCTATGAAAAATGGAAGAGTTATTAGGAATCCATTCCAATTTTTTTTGTAATGAAAAAAAGAAAAAAGAATGGAATTCTAATCTTTCATGATCAAAGGATTCATTCCAGAGTTTTCTAGTGATTTTCTTTGGATCTTTAGAATGATTATTTGATCTCTATCATTCTAATTCATTAATGAATTAATAAATATAGAATAGAATTAGAGAGTTTCCCTTATACTCGTTATCTAGTTATCCTATTATTGATTCAAACGTAATAGTATAAATAGTGAGAAAATAGAATATTCATCTTTCAATAGGAATATCGAATAGGTATATACTTTCTTTGTGAAGATTTAGAATATTTCTATCATTTCGATAGAAATAGTTTAGCTAATAATGTAACGTAATAAATTTCATTCGTTAGAACAACTTCCATTGAGTCTCTGCACCTATCCTTTTTTATTCTAATTTTCCATTTGTTTATCAAAAAAAAAAAAAAAGATTTGGCTCAGGATTACCCATTTTTAGTTCCAGGGTTTCTCTGAATTTGGAAGTTCACACTTAGCAGGTTTCCATACTAAGGCTCAATTCAATCAAGTCCGTAGCGTCTACCAATTTCGCCATATCCCCCCCTTGGTTTGAGACAAGGATCCAGTTGTAATTCCATAAACCTCTTTCATTGATCTTGTAATTTTTGAATTCATTAGATAATGATTCCTATATCAAAATCAAAAAGGTATATGCTGCTATTTTCTTTTTTGGCCATTTTTTATTCTTATTCCATCTCTATTCGATAAACCCTATTTGTTTCAATCCGAAATGATTCTATCATTGATGTATCCGCAATTCAATATGGATATATATATCCCACATATATCTATACCTTCCCTCCTCCTTCATTTTGACAGTGCGATTCAGAATAGTGAAACGGTGAATATTCCTTCTTTTTTTTGTCCTTTTTTTGTCCTAATGATAGAATTTGTATCATATTAATCATTAGTATAATAATCTATCTAAATGATATATATTCTAATATAATTAATCTAAGTATATTAATAAGTATAATAGAAGTAGAATATCTGAAGAATTATAGGTATTCTTTTTTTTTCTTTCATTTCATTTAATAGAATGAAGAATTACTATATTTACTATATTTCAAATTGAAATTTCAGAATTTGATTGATATTCTATTTCATATCATATGAGAATATGAGATAATATGAATATGGAATAGAATTTCTATTTCTACTTAGTTTTTTTTCTTTTTTATTTTTGAAATACAAGAGAAAATCTATAACTACTAATGAAGTAATTGAAAGTAACTAAGTAATTCCGAATTCTAACTAGAAAAACTATAAATTAAAAAAACTATAAATGACAATTCGAATATTTAGAAATTAGAAATAGGGATAAATCGGGATATAATAAAAATAGGAAATAGAAGAAATTTCAATACGAAAGAAATCAAATCCAAAATAAATAAGAAAAATAACTAGTTCATTAAATAAGAAAAATAACTAGTTCATTCCGGGAGTTTACCGTATTCCTATACACTACTTCTGTGATATCCGCCCGCTTAGCTCAGAGGTTAGAGCATCGCATTTGTAATGCGACGGTCATCGGTTCGATTCCGATAGCAGGCTCTTTTTCTTTATCGATTTTTTTCTTTCCATGATTGAAAATCTATACTCTCGTTTTCTATAAATGTTACCAATCTACTATGCCATGATAACTTGCAGTTATACCTACGAATAAAAAAGGTTGACTAGAATAATTAGATCTTATACAGAAGAAATTGGAAAACGTAGCCTTCACTTGAACTTCCTATATCTATATCTATATCTAGATATATATCTATATCTAGATATATATCTATATCTAGATATAGATATACATAGAACAAATCCGAATATTGATAAAATGAAAATTTATTTCATTCGGTTTTGTAGTATTCAGTAGATTGAATTTTGCTTTGTGGATACTGTAGCTCAGAGTTTAGTCTGAATTTAGATTTCTTTCAATGAAATTGAATAAAAAGGAGCCTTTATATGTCTCGTTACCGAGGACCTCGTTTCAAAAAAATACGTCGTCTGGGGGCTTTGCCGGGACTAACTAGTAAAAGAACCCGATCCAGAAGTGATCTTCAAACCCAATTACGCTCTGGAAAAAAATCGCAATATCGTATTCGTTTAGAAGAGAAACAGAAATTGCGTTTTCATTATGGTCTGACAGAGCGACAATTACTTAAATATGTGCAGCTAGCCGGAAAAGCCAAAGGATCAACAGGTGAGGTTTTACTACAACTACTTGAAATGCGTTTGGATAACATCCTTTTCCGATTCGGTATGGCATCGACCATTCCCGGAGCCAGACAATTAGTTAACCATAGACACATTTTAGTTAATGGTCGTATAGTGGATATACCAAGTTATCGTTGCAAACCCCGAGATATTATTACTACGAAGGATAAAGAAAGATTGAAAGCTCTGATCCCAAATGATCTTGTTTCATCCCCCCACGGCGGATTGCCAAACCATTTGACTATTGACTCCTTACACTATAAAGGATTTGTAAATCAAATAATAGATAGGAAATGTATTGCTTTGAAAATAAATGAGTTGTTGGTCGTAGAATATTATTCACGCCAGACTTGATTCTAACGAAAATACAAAAGAAAGGTTTATGTAATTTGCACTCCTTTCGCTGAAGTACATCGAGTACCTTGTCTCATTCACGTATCACAAACGAATCAGCCTTTTTTTCTTCTTTTCAATAAAAATACGATATTTCTATTTTTCTTTTCTATATCACAGGGATGTAATTTGAAATAAATAATGCATATAAAAGAATACTGTTAGGACAATCATATCAAATAAAATAAGAATTGATACGTTGTCTTCCGTTGATGAATGAAAAGAAACGGAAAGAGAGGGATTCGAACCCTCGGTACGAATTATTCTGTACAACGGATTAGCAATCCGACGCTTTAATCCACTCAGCCATCTCTCCCCATTCCAAATGGGGACAATAAAAAGAAGTCATTCAAAATATAGACTTTAAAAATCTATATAAATAGATAATTAGATTATTCAATTCAAATTATATACTAAATTATATACTATAATAAAAATATATATATATAAAATATAAAATACATTTATGATAGTAATATTCATTATATTCACTAATAATATCATTATTATTAAGTAAAAATAGTCAAAATAGAAAATCTAATTGGATACATTGGATAGGATCTTAGTTTCGAATTCGAAACTAAGATCCTATCCAATGTATCCAATTCATAATAATAAATGAAGTTATTCAGAGTAACCTATTAATTTCTGAATGAAAATCATTTTCCATTTTCAAAGTATTATTCTGAATATAATGAATATCCATTCATCTAATAATTGAATTCAGAATAATAAATAGTAAATATAAAAATACTTTTATTTATATTTATCTATTTCGATTTATTATTTCATGGAAATTGAACTAAACTTTTTGTTCTTCTTTCAAGATCGCAGCAGAACAAACTACGTGGCAATGCTGACTCATGCTATTTTGACTGTATCTCATTACTTTATTGGACAAATGGTTCATTTCTATTCAATAATGAATATGTAGCGGGTATAGTTTAGTGGTAAAAGTGTGATTCGTTCTATTAAAAATTTCAATAATTAAGGGGTCATTCCATTTTTTCATATTGAATATTCCGAAACTTTATTTCTTCAAAAGATTTCATCCTTTACCCCTCAATAGAATATTTGGGGAAAGAATATACATTCTCACGATTTCTATCCAAAATAAAATAAAAAACAAAAACTTCATAAAAAAAAATTGGATTATGAAGTCGAGAAGCATAATTTTTGTTATTGGATCAATTCTTCCAATTGAATGAGTATGAATAAAGGATCTATGGACGATAGTACAAAAAATTTCGATCGTAACTAAATCTTCAATTTTTACGCTGATTGAAGCCAAATAGCTAGACAACGATGGTTTTGGTTTACTAGAACCCTTGGGTTATCGCTTCAGCTCGGTAGAAAAAAAATTCTTTTCCTTAGGA